TTAGAAAGTTTATTATCTGTACCATTTTGGCTTGGTTGTATCTTTAAGTGAAGTTTTATTCTTGCTTTTTCATTCAGTATTTGTTTGTTCTATATGTAAGTTTATGCGTGGGTTTAACCATGGCTCTAGATGGGCTGTGGGAATGATAATTGATTCTCATTAGTTGTTATTGGTTGTTCAAGTATTCTTGTATTTAGCAATATATTTAGTTTCGGTTAAATTTTGTGCCAGCAGCCGCGGTTATACCTTGGGGGCATTTGAATGTGTTTGGCATTAGGTAGTTATATTGTTTGCTTTGGAGTTGATTTTATTTCGTTAGTTGTTAGGTGAAATTTTTATTGTTTTTGGTATGTCTTTCTTATATTTGGAGGCTATGAAACTCTTATTTGTAAACTAGGATTAGATACCCTATTATTTTGGAGTGTTAATTGTTGGTTGTGCCTGAGTAGTATTAGTTATGTTCTTGAAACTTAAAGAATTTGGCGGTATCTCATTCCGTCCAGAGGAATCTGTCTCGTTATCGATAGTCCACGTTGGACCTTACTTAGTTGCCTTGGTTTGTATACCGCCGTTTATTGATTATCTTTTTAGAGTTTGTTTAATTTTCTTGTTTCTTTATTATGATTTATTTCAGGTCAAGGTGCAGCTTGTTTCTAAGTGAATGATGGATTACATTGTTATTTGTTTTATGGATTATTGGTTTTAATATTGGTATGAAATTGGATTTGGTTGTAATTATTTGTAGATTGTTGTTGTGATAAATGGTTCTGGGATATGCACACATCGCCCGTCGCTCTCGTTTGTTGTTAATGAGATAAGTCGTAACAAAGTGGTTGTACCGGAAGGTGTGGCTGGATTGGGTTACATTCAGATCATTTCTGTTAGTTGAGTTTTCATTTACACTGAATTATTATGTCGTGCAATTCGACATGGTCTGATTTTGTTGATTGTCTTGTTTTATTTTGTGTGTTGAGTTTAATTGTTTAATTGAAGAATCATTGTGGTTATTGTATTTTTTTGATGTAATTTTTTATGTGATAGGTTATCTGTACCGTGAGGGGCTAGATTGTAGTGTAATGTTTTTTAGAAAGCTGGCCTTTTATGCCGTACCTTGTGTATCAGGGTTCATTGAATTTTATTATTTATTTTTATTTCCCGATTTTGAAGGAGTTAATGGTTTATGTTAGTTACTGTTTCATCAGTATTAATAATATATTGTTGGTAGTGAAATGTTATTCGTCTTTGGTGGTTTCTGGTTTTTCAAGAAATGAATTTAATTCATGTGTCTTATTTAATTTCTGTTGTTGTTTTATTTATTTTTATTTGATGCTAAGATTAAGGGGGATTAGCTCCTTATTTTGTCTTTATAATTGTTTGTTTTGATTTAGTTTTGTGGATTTTATAGTGATTTTCAATTTGATTATGTTAAAATTTTGTTATTTCTTTTGTTTATTTGTTGTGGTTTAAGTTTTTATTGAAATGTTTTTTGTATTTTTGTTTGGATGGTAATTATTGTGTAATTAGTAAATTTATTTTTTGTATTGTTTGGGCGTGAGTGTATAATTTCTTTTGAGGAATTAGGCAAAAGTCTTCATGTCCGCCTGTTTAACAAAAACATCTTTTCTTGATAGTTTTTGAAGTATGGCCTGCCCACTGACATTTTATAGAGGTTGAAGGGCCGCGGTATTTTGACCGTGCAAAGGTAGCATAATCATTAGTTCTTTAATTGTGATCTGGTATGAATGGCTTGACGAGACATGGGCTGTCTTAGGGGTATTTTTTTATTGAATTTGGTTTTTAAGTTAAAATTCTTAGATGTTTTTATGGGACGAGAAGACCCTATAGAGTTTGACATTTGATCTTTCTTGTTGTGTTAGTTTGTTTTTGGTGTTATTGAGTTGATTGAGTGTTTTGTTGGGGTGATGGGAGGAATAAAGTTTAACTCCTCTTTGGTTTTGTATATTTATTTATATTTGTTTTGATCCATTTATTTTGATTATAAGATTAAATTACCTTAGGGATAACAGCGTTATCTTCCTTGAGAGTTCTTATTGGCGGGGAGGTTTGCGACCTCGATGTTGGATTAAGGTGAATTTTCGGTGCAGGAGCTGAAAGTGATTAGGTCTGTTCGACCTTTAAAATCTTACATGATCTGAGTTCAGACCGGCGTGAGCCAGGTTGGTTTCTATCTATAATAGTGTTTTATATCTTAGTACGAGAGGACCGGGTATTTGGAATAATTTTGGTTTAAATTGTGATTTTCATTAATTTGTTGCTATTTTGGCAGATAAGTGCATTGGATTTAGAATCTATTAATGTAAAATTTTATTTTACAAGTAGTATATGTTTAACTTCTTTTTTATTGTTATTGTTTTTTTTTTGTTGATGGTTTTTGTTATGGTTGGGGTAGCATTTCTTACTTTGTTGGAACGTAGGGTTTTAGGCTATATTCATATTCGTAAGGGCCCTAATAGGGTTGGGTTTGTTGGTCTTTTTCAGCCGTTTAGAGATGCTATTAAGTTATTTACTAGGGAGCAGTATTTTCCCCTGGTTTCTAATTATTTGATTTATTATTTTTCTCCTATTTTTGGGTTTTTCCTTTCTTTGTTGGTTTGGTTGTTAATTCCTTATTTGAGTGGTTTTATCTCCTTTGAGTTGGGTTTGTTGTTTTTTTTGGCTTGTACTAGACTTGGTGTTTATACGGTTATGATTGCTGGGTGGTCTTCTAATTCTGGTTACTCCTTATTGGGGGGCCTTCGTGCTTTGGCTCAGACTATTTCTTATGAGGTTAGACTGGCTTTTATTTTGCTTTCTTTTGTTGTTTTGATTTGTAGATATAATTTGGCTTATTTTTACTTTTTTCAGGTTTATTTATGGTTGATTTTTCTTTCTCTTCCCCTATCTTTTGTTTGGTTTATTTCTTGTTTGGCTGAGACTAATCGCACCCCCTTTGATTTTGCTGAAGGGGAGTCCGAGCTTGTTTCTGGCTTTAATGTGGAATATGGAGGCGGTGGGTTTGCTTTGATTTTTTTGGCCGAGTATGCGAGAATCCTTTTTATAAGATTGTTGTTTTGTATTATTTTTTTGGGTAGTGATCTTTACTCCTTCTTTTTTTATTTTAAGCTTACTTTTATTTCTTTTCTATTTGTTTGGGTTCGTGGTACTTTGCCTCGTTTCCGTTATGATAGGTTAATGTATTTGGCGTGAAAGAGATTTTTGCCTCTTTCGCTTAATTACCTTTTGTTCTTTGTGGGTGTTAGGTGTTTTATTTTCTCTTTGTTATAGTGTATTAATTTAGGTATTGGTAAGTTAATAGAAGATTCAAACTTCTTTCATAATGTTTTCAAGACATTAGGCTTGTTCTGTAGCTTTTTAACTTTGTTAGTTTGTTATTTTATCTCATAGTTTTGTTGTTATTGGGTTTATTACATAGTATGCGAAGTATAGTACTGTTAGGATTTGGCCTGTTAGGATGTAGGGGTCTTCTACTGGGCGGGCTCCAATTCATGTTAGCAGGATAACGGTGTTTGTTATTGTTCAGAATAGGATTTGGTTGATTGGGTAGAATTGTGTTCCTCGGAACTTTGATTTATTTGTTGGTATGATGAATAGGATTGCAATTGATATGGCTAGGGCGATTACTCCTCCTAGCTTGTTTGGGATTGATCGTAGAATTGCATATGCAAATAGGAAGTATCATTCTGGTTGGATATGTACTGGTGTTACTAATGGGTTTGCTGGTGTGAAATTGTCTGGGTCTCTTAGGATGTAAGGTTCCTTTAGTGTAAGGATTGTTAGTGCTATGATGGTGATTATGGATCCTACGATATCCTTTACTGTAAAGTATGGATGGAATGGGATTTTATCTGTATTCTTATTTAGCCCTAATGGGTTATTTGATCCTGTTTGATGTAGGAATAATAGGTGGATCACTGCCATTGCTGCAATTACAAATGGTAGTATAAAATGTAGTGCAAAGAATCGTGTTAGGGTGGCATTGTCTACTGCAAACCCCCCTCACACTCACTGTACTACTTCCGTTCCTACGTATGGAATTGCTGACAGGAGGTTTGTAATTACGGTTGCACCTCAAAATGATATTTGTCCTCATGGTAGTACATATCCTAGGAAAGCTGTTGCTATAGTTAGGAACAGGATTGCTACTCCTACGGACCAGGTATGCATGAAGTTATATGATCCATAATATAAGTTTCGTCCAGTGTGTAGGTAAATGCAGACAAAAAATAGTGAAGCCCCATTTGCATGGAGTGTTCGTAGTAATCATCCGTAGTTTACGTCTCGACAAATATGTCTTACTCTGCTGAATGCAGAGTCGATGTTTGGGCAGAAGTGTATTGCTAGGAATAGTCCGGTTGCAATTTGTGCTATTAGGCAGAGCCCTAGTAGTGATCCAAAGTTTCATCAGCCTCTGATTGTTGATGGTGTTGGTAGATCCACTAGTGCGTTGTTTGCAATTTTGAATAAGGGGTGTCTGTTTCGTGTGGGTTTGTTCATTATCTTGTATGTCGTAGTGGCCCCCTTGATACGTTAATGATGTTTACAACTACAATTAGCGTTAACAGCATGTATAATACTAGCAGTGTTGTTATGGTTCCTATTATTTGGTTGTATATGACAGTTGTTGTGGTTGTGATCTCGTTTTCTATTATCGTGTTGTGTTCAGATATTTCTTTGTTGTTGGTTACTGTTGGTATTGTGTATAGTAGGGCAGGCAAAATTATTAATGTGGCTGTTAGTATTTTGTTTGATGGTGAGAATATTTCGTTTGATGCCAGTCTTGTTATGTATATAAATAGTACGAGTATCCCTCCAATCATGATTAAAAATAGGATGTATGAGAATCAGAATCTCTTGTATATAGTTCCTCTGATTAGGCATACTAGTGTTGTTTGGATTAATAGTATGAGTCCCATGGCTAGCGGATGTTTTATTTGTGTAAATATTAATCTAGTTATTGTTCTTATTGATATAAGTAGTTTTGTTATGTCAGGGGGTATTTTATTTAAAATGTTAATTTTGGGGATTAATGAAATGGTGTTTAAGCCTTTCCTCTGAAGCTTTAAAAGGTTATTCCTTATTTTTGGTTTACAAGACCAATATTTTTGTTAAATTATTAAAACTAAATTTAATGCCAATGTGATTATATTTTTTTATTCTTTATTTTTGTGGTATTTGGGCCTTCTCCTCTAGTCGCAAGCACTTGCTGATTACTTTGTTAAGATTGGAGTTTGTTGTGTTAGTTCTTTATTTCTCACTTTATTTTTATTTGTGTAATTTTAATTATAGCTTATTTTTTGTTGTTTACTTCTTGGTTTTTTCTGTTTGTGAGGGTTCTTTGGGTTTATCTATTTTGGTTTCTATAATTCGTAGTCATGGTAATGACTACTTTCAATCTTATAACGTTCTTCAATGTTAAAGTTTCTTTATTTTTTAATTTTTTTAACCCCTTTGTGCTATTTTTCTGGGTTTTGGTGGTTGATTTGCTCTTTGTTATTTTTCGTTTCTTTTGTTTATTTTTTTTTCTTTCCTTATTTTTTTTGTTGAGGGGGTTTGGGCTATATTTTTGGTTGTGATTTAATTTCTTATGGTCTTGTTCTTCTTAGTTTGTGAATTTGTGTTCTTATGATTCTGGCTAGAGAGTCTGTTTTCCGGCACGGTTATTTTTCTGGGTTTTTTGCTTTTGTTGTTATTGCTCTTACTATTATATTGTATTGTACTTTCAGAAGAATCAGTCTGCTTTCATTTTATATTTTTTTTGAAAGCAGACTGATTCCTACCTTGTTTTTAATCTTGGGTTGGGGATATCAACCTGAGCGGGTTCAGGCTGGTGTTTATTTGTTGTTTTATACCTTATTGGCCTCTCTTCCCTTATTGGTTGGTATTTTGTTTATTTATAATTCTTTAGGCTCTTTGTGTCTGTTTTTGTTACGTGGGGGCAATTCTTTGGTTGGTGGTTTATTTTATGTTTGTATGGTTTTTGCCTTTTTGGTTAGGATGCCTATGTTTATGGTTCATTTGTGGCTTCCTAGGGCACATGTTGAGGCCCCTGTGGCCGGTTCTATGATTCTGGCTGGTGTTTTATTGAAGTTGGGGGGTTATGGTCTTCTTCGTGTGTTTCCTGTGTTGTTCAGGTTTGGATTTGGGTTTGGTGTTGTTTGGGTAGCTTTGAGCTTGGTTGGCGGATTGTTCGTTAGCTTGTTTTGTATACGGCAGACCGATCTGAAGTCCTTAATTGCTTATTCTTCTGTTGCTCATATAAGTATGGTTATTGGTGGTATTATAACGTTGAATTATTGGGGTGTTTGTAGATCTTTTGCCTTGATAGTGGCTCATGGGCTGTGTTCTTCTGGTCTTTTTTGTCTCTCTAATATTTCTTATGAGCGGTTTGGTAGACGGAGCCTTTTAGTTAATAGGGGTTTAATTAATTTAATGCCTAGAATGGCCATGTGGTGGTTTTTGTTGAGAGCTTGTAATATGGCTGCTCCCCCCTCTCTTAATCTTCTTGGTGAGATTGGTTTGTTAAGAAGACTTGTTTCTTGATCTTGGTGTTTAATATTTGTATTGGTCTTTTTATCTTTCTTTAGTGCAGCATATACTCTTTACATGTATTCTTATAGTCAGCACGGTTCAACTTATTCTGGTGTTTATTCTTGTTCTTTGGGTTATGTTCGTGAGTTTTTGTTGCTGTTTCTGCACTGATTCCCCTTAAATTTAATTATTTTGAGGGTTGATGTTACTGTTTTTTGGGTTTAAAAGTTTGTAGATCTAAATAGTTTAAGGTAAAATATTGGTTTGTGGTGCCGATGATATAGTTTCTATTTTGGATTTATGTTTATGTCTATTTGTTTTGTTAGATTTATTTTTTTATTTCTTTTGGGTATTTTTTGTTGTTTTTGTGGTGTATATCTTATTATAAGTGATTTGGTTTATTTTATTGATTGGGGCATTATCACGTTAAATGGTAGATCTATTATTATGACTTTTCTCTTTGATTGGATATCCTTATTGTTCATGGGGTTTGTCTTTATTATTTCTTCTTTGGTTATTCTTTATAGTGATGATTATATGTTTGGTGACTTGAATATTGTTCGGTTTATCTTGTTGGTTTTGATGTTTGTTGTTTCTATGATGTTTCTGATTATTAGTCCTAATGTAATTAGAATTTTATTAGGTTGGGATGGTTTGGGTTTGGTTTCTTACTTGTTGGTAATTTATTATCAGAATGTAAGGTCTTATGGTGCTGGTATATTGACAGTTTTGTCTAATCGAATTGGGGATGTTGCCCTGTTAATGGTGATTGCTTGGATAATTAATTTTGGCAGTTGGAGTTTTATTTATTACTTGGAGATTTTATCGGGTTCTATTGAGATAGAGTTGATTTCCTTTCTTGTTGTTTTGGCTGCGATGACTAAGAGCGCTCAAATTCCCTTTTCTTCTTGGTTGCCTGCAGCTATGGCTGCTCCCACTCCTGTTTCTGCTTTAGTTCATTCTTCTACTTTGGTTACTGCGGGCGTTTACTTGTTGATTCGGTTTAGACCTTCTTTTAGCTATTGATTGAATGTTGTTTTGCTGTTGGTTTCTGGCTTGACTATGTTCATGGCTGGATTGGGTGCAAATTTTGAGTTTGATCTGAGGAAAATTATTGCTTTATCTACTTTAAGACAGTTGGGACTTATGATTATAACTATTTCTGTTGGTCTTTCCGGCTTGGCTTTTTTTCACTTGTTAACTCATGCCTTGTTTAAGGCTTTGCTGTTTATATGCGCTGGGGGTGTGATTCATTCTATAGGTGACTCTCAAGATATTCGGTTTATAGGTGGGCTATCTGTTTATATGCCTTTTACTTCGGCGAGTTTAATGGTTTCTAACTTTGCTCTTTGTGGCATGCCCTTTTTGGCTGGTTTCTATTCTAGGGATTTTATTTTGGAAATGTTTTCTATGAGATACCTTAATATATTTGGATTTTTGTTGTTGTTTTTGTCTACGGGTTTAACGGTTTGTTATTCTTTCCGCTTATTTTATTTTGTTTTATGTGGGGATTTTAATTTTGTTCCTTCCTATAGTATAGCTGAGGCTAACTATAATATGGTATTTGGTATGATTGGTTTATTGGTTATGTCTATTTTTGGCGGGGGCTCTCTTATATGGTTGATTTGTCCTACTCCTTCCATGATTTGTTTGCCTTATTATTTAAGGTTTCTTACTCTATTTGTGGTGTTTATTGGTGGCTGACTTGGCTATGAAATCGCTGGATTTGTTTTGGGTGATAGGTTGTTTTCTGTGGGTTTGTATGGCCCTTCTTCGTTTGCTGGCTCTATGTGGTTTATGCCTTTCTTTTCTACTTATGGCGTTTCTTTTGGTCCGCTGGGGCTTGGTTATAAGGCGACAAGGGTGTTTGATTCTGGTTGGATAGAGTATTTTGGTGGTCAGGGGATATATTGGGTTCTTTTTAATGCTGGTAGGGTTAATCAGTGGTTCCAATATAATAATTTGAGGGTATTTTTGGGGTTTTTTGTTATGTGAATTATTATTCTGTTGTTTGTTCTTATTTATTACTTGAATAGCTTATGTTTAAGAGCGCGACACTGAAGATGTTGATGAGGTAATATTACCTTCGAGTATTATTTATAAAAGTCTTTCTTTGTCTTTACAGTGAAAGTGTAATGTTTTTCTAAACTATATAAATAGAAGTGTAAACGGATTTTAACCGCTATAGTGATAAGTTAGCAGCATTCACTTTTTCTGTCACTTCCTTAACTGGAATTTTAATTCAATTTTATTATTAACAATAATATACCTCTTTTTTTGGTTTCAGTTAATTCGGCTAAAATGAGGATAAATTGATTTATCTAGGATCAGGTCGAAACTGATTGCAAGGTTTGCTTCTCATTTGATATAAGTATAGCTGAGGCTAACTACTTAAGGTAGTACCTTTTGAATGCAACTCAAATGTTATTATTAACTATAGCCCCTATTAGTTTCTTCACTCTAGTGATCCTTGATTTCATTCGTGATACAGGCCAAGGATTAGGATTAACAGGAATATTACTCTAATGATTATTCATGATTTAATGTTTGATGTTATTATGGTAATTGGCATTGGTAGTAGTAGTGCGATTTCTACGTCAAAAATTATGAAAATTACTGCGATCAGAAAGAATCGTGATGAGAATGGTAGTCGTGCGGAGTTCTTCGGGTCGAACCCGCATTCAAATGGTGATCTTTTTTCTCGGTCTTCGCTAATTTTCTTTGAAATTAGGGTGGTTAATACTATAATGGCTGATGATAGTAGAATGGTTACTGTTGCTGTTGTGACAATTATTAATATTATTTATCTTGTTTTTCACAAATTTCTTGATTGGAAGTCAAGTATACTTTTTCTTGTATTAGATAAATATTGTTTTATCTTCCTCATCAGTAGATTGAGATGTATAGGAATAGTCAAACTACGTCTACGAAGTGTCAGTATCATGCTGCTGCTTCAAATCCGAAGTGGTGGTTTGATGAGAAGTGTAGGGTTGTGTGTCGTAGGAGACATGTGGTTAGGAATGTTGTTCCAATGATTACGTGTAGTCCGTGGAACCCTGTTGCAACAAAGAATGTTGATCCATATGCCGAGTCTGCAATTGTAAATGGGGCTTCAAGGTATTCGTATGCTTGTAGTGCAGTAAAGTACAGCCCTAGTAGTACAGTGAAGAATAGTCCTTGGGTTGCTTGTGTGGCATTGTTTTCTAGTAGGCCGTGGTGTGCTCAAGTTACGGTTACTCCTGAAGCTAGTAGGATTGCTGTATTTAGTAGTGGGACTTGTAGGGGGTTGAAGGGTTGGATTCCTGTTGGAGGTCAGGTTGATCCTAGTTCAATTGTTGGTGATAGTCTTGAGTGGAAGAATGCCCAAAAAAATGATACAAAAAATAGAACTTCTGACACAATGAATAGGATTATTCCTCATCGTAGCCCCCTTGTTACTATTTTTGTATGTAGTCCTTGATATGTTCCTTCCCGGGTTACGTCTCGTCATCATTGGATTATAGTTAATACAGTGATAATTGCTCCGACCCCCAGCAATCTGTCGTCATATTGATGAAATCATTTAATTAGTCCTATTAGGGTAACCATTGCTCCGATGGCCCCTGTAAGTGGTCATGGTCTTTTGTTTACTATGTGGAATGGGTGATTTTCGTGTATTGACATTAATTAACTTCTCTAGAATATAGGGTTCTTAGGATGGCAAATACATACGATTGGATAATTGCTACTGCTCCTTCTAGAATTAGTAGGAGAACTTGTGCGGTAATTAGTACGGTCAGTAATGTGTGGCTTATTGATGGCCCATTGTTCCCTAGTAGAGTTAATAGTAGGTGTCCTGCAATTATGTTTGCGGTTAAGCGCACTGCTAGTGTTCCTGGTCGAATCAGATTTCTAATTGTTTCAATAATGACCATGAATGGTATCAGTATGGTTGGTGTTCCTTGGGGGACTAGGTGTTCGAATATGTGATTGGTGTTTTTAATTCATCCAAATAATATAAATCTTATTCATAGGGGCAAGGCTAAGGTTAGCGTAAGAATTAAGTGTCTTGTTCTTGTGAAGATGTATGGGAATAGCCCCAAGAAATTATTTATTAGGATTATGAGGAATAGAGATGTTAGGATGAATGAATTTCCCTTATTTTCATTTCCTTTTCTTAGGATTGTTTTTATTTCCTGGTGTAGTTTGTTTATTAGTAAGCTTACTATTATGCTATTTCGTGAGGGGATTAGTCAAATTCTTGTTGGAATTAGTAGCAGTCCAATTGCTGTTCTTGTTCAATTTAACGGTAGGTTGCTGATTTCTGTTGTTGGGTCAAAGATTGAGAATAAGTTTCTTATCACTTTCAGTTTGTTTTGTTGATATTGATGGTTTTCTTCATTTTTCTTTGTTGGCTTGGTGGTTGGGTAAAGTAGTTTATAATGTTAAATATTAGGAAGGTTGCTAGGAATGTAATGTATAGTATTGTTCATTCTATAGGTATTATTTGGGGAATAAAAGGATATCTTTATGATTATTTCAGTTTGACATTCTGATGTTATGTAATTAACTAATCCTTTATCATCAGAGATATTTGCTAAGATACCATAGGCTGGTTTAAGAGACCATTACTTGCTTTCAGTCATCTGATGATTCTCCTATCTTTGATACTCAGTTAATGAATTGGTTTGTTGATACTCTTTCAATTACAATTGGCATGAATCTGTGGTTTGCTCCGCAAATCTCTGAGCACTGTCCATATAATAGCCCTGGGCGGTTGATTGTAAATCTTACTTGGTTTAGTCGTCCAGGTGTTGCATCTGTTTTTACCCCAAGACTTGGTACTGTTCATGCGTGTAACACGTCTGCTGCTGTCACAATTATTCGAATTGGTGAATTTATTGGTAGTACAATACGATTGTCTGTGTCTAATAGGCGGAATGTGTTGATTAGTTGATCTTCTTGCTGTACTATGTATGAGTCAAATTCAAGCTTTGTGAAGTCTGAATATTCATAGCTTCAATATCATTGGTGTCCAACAGTTTTTAGGGTTATTACTGGGTTGTGAATTTCGTCTATTAAATATAGTAGTCGTAGGGATGGGATTGCAATGAATACCAGGATGATTGCTGGCGCAATTGTTCAGACAGTTTCGATTATTTGTCCTTCTAGGATGAATCGGCTAGTTTGTTTATTTTGGATAATTCTGATTATTGTGTAAAATACTGATGTAATAATTATTAATATAATTATTAATGCATGATCATGGAAGAAGATTAATTGTTCTATGACGGGCGATGCTCTGTCTTGTAGCGTTATGTTTAATCATGTTGTCATTTTCTAATGAAAGTTTAGAAAACTTTATTTGTGGAGCTTAAATCCAATGCACTTATCTGCCACGTTAGAATAAGAGTTAATTAGTTAGTGAGATGGTTGGTAGCTCTGAGTATCTGTGCTCTGCTGGTGGGAAATTTTGTAGTCATTCCACTGAGTTTCTTGTGTGTGTAGGAAATAGGATTAGTCGGTTTGATGTGATTCTTTCCCATATAATAAACAGGAATATTATTACTCTTACGAATGAGATTGTTGACCCTATTGACGAGATAATGTTTCATGTGGTGTAGGCATCTGGATAGTCTGAATATCGCCGAGGTATTCCAGCTAGTCCGAGGAAGTGTTGTGGAAAGAATGTTAGGTTTACTCCTACAAATATAACGGCGAATTGAGCCTTTAGTCATTTAGGGTTTATAGTTAGCCCAGTAAATAACGGGAATCATTGAACAAATCCTCCTATGATTGCAAACACTGCTCCTATTGATAGGACATAGTGGAAGTGGGCGACTACGTAGTAAGTGTCGTGTAATACAATATCGATTGATGAGTTTGCTAGTACTACTCCGGTGAGCCCCCCTATTGTGAATAGAAATACAAATCCTAATGCTCACAAGCAGGCTGCTCTATAAGTTATTCGGGTTCCGTATAGTGTTGCAAGTCATCTGAAGATTTTAATTCCTGTTGGTACGGCAATGATTATTGTTGCTGATGTAAAGTAGGCTCGTGTATCAACGTCTATCCCTACTGTGAATATGTGATGGGCTCATACTACAAATCCTAATAGTCCAATTGCTAGCATGGCAAAGATCATGCCTAGGTTTCCAAATGCTTCCTTCTTCCCTCTTTCATGGCAGATGATGTGGGAGATTATACCAAATCCTGGTAGAATGAGAATATAGACTTCTGGGTGTCCGAAGAATCAGAATAAGTGTTGGTATAGAATTGGGTCTCCTCCCCCTGCTGGGTCGAAGAATGATGTGTTTAGGTTGCGGTCTGTTAGTAGTATTGTGATTGCCCCTGCTAGGACTGGTAGGGATAGAAGAAGAAGTAGGGCAGTGATAGCAATTGATCATACAAATAGTGGGATTCGTTCGGGTTTCATGCTTTTGGGCTTTATGTTGATTGTTGTTGTAATGAAGTTTACTGCTCCTAAAATGGAAGATACTCCTGCTAAGTGTAAGGAGAAGATGGCTAGATCTACGGATGCCCCGGCATGTGCAATTCCTCTTGCAAGAGGGGGATAAACAGTTCATCCTGTTCCTACACCGCTTTCTACAGTGCTACTAGTGAGAAGTAAGGTTAGTGATGGTGGGAGCAGCCAAAATCTTATATTGTTTATTCGTGGGAAGGCTATGTCTGGTGCTCCTAATATTAGTGGTACTAGTCAGTTTCCGAACCCACCAATTATAATTGGCATAACCATGAAGAAAATCATAACGAAGGCATGGGCTGTGACAATGACGTTGTAGATCTGGTCATCTCCGATTAGGGATCCTGGCTGTCCTAGTTCTGTTCGAATAAGCATTCTTAGGGAAGTTCCGACCATTCCTGATCAAGCTCCGAATAGGAAATATAGTGTTCCAATATCTTTGTGATTAGTTGAGAAAAACCATCGGGTGAAAATTAGTGGGGTGGCTGAGAATAATAAGTAGGCGATAGGCTGTAAATCTATTTAGGGGCGTTTACGTTGCTCTTCCACTATGCCGTTGGGCTTTGTATTCATTTTGTGATTATAGAATGCAATTCTGTAGGGGTAAGTTAAAGGACTTACCAAGGCCTAAAGGAACCCCTTTATTTATAGCTTTGAAGGTTATTAGTTTGATGTTTAACTTAAGGCCTTAGCTAATGTTAGTAATGATTGTGCATGCTGCTATTCCTGTCAAGGAGATTGATGATAGTGCTATTGCACTAATGTTTTTGGTTGGTTTATTCTTGTGGAGCTTTAAGTTTCACTTAGGTTCTGTATTCAAGATTATGAAGCTTGAGTAGGAGATTTTTAGGTAGTAGTATAGTGTAATTAGTGATGTTACTACCACAACTGTTGCTAGTGGGGCTATGTTGTTTGTAATTATTGCTTGGATGACAATCCATTTTGGTAGAAACCCAAGGAATGGCGGGAGCCCTCCCAGGGATAGTAGTGAGGTAAATATTATGAATTTTATCAGCGCGGTGTCTTTATTTGTTATTATGGTTTGGTTGATAAATGATGTTCCTGATAGCCTGATGGCCGATACTACAGTTAGTGCCAATGTTGAATAGATTATAAAGTATACTAACCACAAATTTTCTCTTGTAGTTAATGCAATTAATATTCATCCAGTGTGGTTGATGGATGAGTAGGTTAAGATTTTTCGTATTGAGGTTTGGTTGAGACCCCCGATCGACCCTACAATTGTGGATAATAAAATAATTCTTAGTGTGAATGCATTGATTTCAATCAGGTATGACATTAACATCAATGGGGCGGCTTTTTGCACTGTTATTAATAGTGCACAGTTTTCTCATCTCAATCCTTCCATTACTCCTGGGAATCATCAGTGGAGGGGTGCGGCTCCACTTTTGAGCAGAAGAGGGGTGCAGATGATTATTGGCGTGTATGGGTTATTTTCGAATGTGAATAAGTCTTCCGTCAGTGTTTTTATTACTACCATGAATAGCAGTGTTGCTGAGGCAAGCACTTGTACAATGAAGTATTTCAGTGAGGCTTCTGTGTTGTACATATTTTTGACGCTAGATATCAGAGGGATAAATGATATTAGATTGATTTCTAATCCCATTCATGCCCCCAACCATGAATTAGATGAAATGGATACTAATATACCTCCAACCAGGGTGGTTAGTAAGAGGATTTTTGTTGAGTTACTGGGCATTAGAGAAGAGAGTGTTATACTCTATTTATGGGGTATGAACCCATTAGCTTGTTTAGCTTACTTTTCTGTGTTGAAGGATTATGTTTACATCTTGGTGTATGGTGCACGGCGGCTTTTGATGCTTGATGGTGATAGTTTGATTCTGTTGGATGTAATGAAGGTAGTTTTAACTACATGTTTTATCCTATCACGATAGTCCTTTAGTCAGGCTCATCATT